ATTCTCGCATTTATTGCTACTGCACTGTTCATTCTAGTTCCTACTGCTTTTTTGCTTATAATATATGTAAAAACGGTCAGTCAAAGTAATTAAAGTGATTAATTTGAATTCCACTTGCTTTCTTAGTTCTTATCAATGATTTAAGAACTCAAAAAAAAAAATTCAATTTCCAAAATGCAATGAACGGACTAGAATCCGCAGTAGCCTCTAAGATCCGATAGTAATAGTATGGTCGAACGATTCATTTTTGAATCGTTCGACCATACTATCCATTTTTATTATTGTAATCTAGAAAGATACAAACTGAATCGAGATCAATCTACAATATGTATATGGATCTTCATAAATGTTAATATCAATTAAATATATGGAATGTACATAGTATCTCAATTCTATTTCTTTGCTTCATCTATTTGTTTCCTTTATCTATTTGATTTTTGTTGATTCCAATCAATCTGAAATAATCGCGAGGCAACTCTTATTATTTTCTAATTTATAGAAAATTAGAAAGTAATCTTTTTTTTAGCATTTCAAAGAAGTAATTGATTGCGCGGTTTACAGATAATCCAAGGAGTTCTATGGTAACTTCTTCGGATTTCGAAATTCGAAAAGGGTTATCCTATCGATTTGGAATCCTTCAGCCATGATAGCAAACGCGTCAATAAAGCACAGCAGAAATAAAAGCCAATACAATTTCGGAATGAAGATATTTTTATTGATTCAATTTTTTAATTCGAAATTGAATTAAATTAATGAATTCAATATATTAAATAATTAATATTAATAAAGATTATTTATGCTTTGCAAAACGATCTATAAAAAAATCTATAAAAAAGTGATACAATTTGATTCCCCAACTCAATTCGTAGTATCTCTAGAGTCCACTCCTTCCCCATATTACGAGTGAAAGGGAAAATGTAAAGACTACCATTAACGCAGCCCAAGCGAGACTTACTATATCCATGTGAATTATGTCCCCTATCTCTCTGAATATGAAGGAATTATTCCATTAGTGTTTATTAATAATAGTGGAATCTCCGGTGCAGAGTCAAAAGGGGATTCTGACCCAACACCCTTGATGAAAGACTCCAATAAATATGAAAAATGAAACTGCAGTTACGCTTTTCTTTTGAAGTATCAAAGGGAATGCTACTAATATATATATGTAGGAATACCGATACCTATTCTTTATTTTTCTTGTCCTTCATTATCATTAAGTAAAAGAAAAAAGCCAATTATCCATCCAATCTAATTCAAGACCCGGCCAGTAGACACGACATTAGTAATGGAAAAAAATCGGTAACTCTTTATTTGATATGATAGCCCTTCCACTACTATAATCTTTAATCTTTCCTTGAATCCTAAATACAACGAGTTACGGCACTTTAATTTAAAGAAGGGAACCCCCAGCTGTTTCCAATCAAGAAAGTCTCAAGACTACGCGTGTTTTGCTGGGAAAAATTCGGCGAGTTATAACAGCAAAGGAGAATAAAGAATAAGGGATTTCGAGTCTTGTCTTTTGTTAATCAGGCGACACCCAGATTTGAACTGGGGAAAAAGGATTTGCAGTCCCCCACCTTACCGCTCGGCCATGCCGCCAAAACGATACAAAATAGATGCAAAATATTCCCCTTTATTTGTTATTTGTTTTTTTGGGGGGGCCGGCTCCTTCCCTTCAATTAATTTTATAGTATCTCAAAACACCCAATATCTAAATACCTCTCTTTTCTATTAAAAGACCAAATGGGAATTTTTTTCAGTTACAAAAGCCAAAATTCAGAACAAATTGGAACCGTTAACTATATGACTGTAAATTCATGACCCACTCTTGGATTTACATCTCAAATTGTCTTTCCCTAATGATAAATGATATAATAAAATCAAAATTGATATATAACTAATCAGTCTTGATTTTTTTATTGAAAAAAAACCTTTTCAACTCAATTTCAATTATAATGTCAATTATTAGTATATGTAAACCCCAAACATAAGTTGTGTTCCACAGTTAGCTTATGGGGTATATTATTTGTGTATGATGCCTGTTTATAGGGAATTGGCGGACACTTGTCGTACTGCAATTGAGATTGATTAGATTGAAGAGAAAATAGAAATTTTGATAGAGTACGACATGTGCTGTCCCGAGTAGAAGTATGCAATAAAGGAGAGCGATGTATGGATCAAATCCCGAATCCATTTATTTTTCTGATATCCGATATCCAATCGGATTGGAATATGTAATATCATAATAATGGTATAAAGTGAATTTTCTATTCTAGACAAAATAAAAAAACTCCATAATTCTAAGTGGAATTTATCAATTCCTTTCCGTTTGGATCTGTCTCTTAGAAATTCCAATTTAACTAAGTCTAAAATTAAGTCTAAAATCATCTTTTTTCCTCCGTTCATACGTATTTCATACATTCCATATATATGGAGTTGGGTAAAATTTCATGTGATTCAGTAAACAGAATCGAAATTCCATCATTGCTAGATCGATTCA